ACAACTACAACTCTAAATATTCAAAGAGATGAAGTCTCATTAACATATTATGCATATTATGGATAAGCTAAATAATGAATAAAATAAATAAAAAAAACGACAATACAATTAGAGAGATTCATTAAGATTTTCTGATTTTGAAGATACTTTTGGGAGGATAAGCCCAGTCAATAGGATGAAACTCAAAGAGTTCATGATGTCGAACTATGTACCGCGCACGTCATTTAGATGGGCTCCAGAAAGTCACATAGGAGGAAATAAAGAAATAAGATATGAAAAGAAAATAGAAAGAAATGATAAGGGGATCAGATTTTATTTGTATTTGTACTGTATCGGAGATGAATCTTGGCTATTCGCACCCCTCAACTCCCCTAGACTAGACTTTTAGGTTTTTCAACCAACCAATTTACCTTTTGTAATATGTCTGAAGTATTAATATTTTCTTTTACATACTTTATCTTATACATATCAAAAAGAGTATATACATATGCTCTTTACGCATCTTTAACTATTTTATTATATAAAATAAAAGGAGTACAGCCCCAGATATTTAGATGGATAAATATGTATCATGCTTTATACTATATTAATGAATATGCATGGCGACTCATATCAATTAATTTGTAGAATAGATACTCATACAAATTGCTCATGTGCCAGGAACCAGATTTGAACTGGTGACACGAGGATTTTCAGTCCTCTGCTCTACCAGCTGAGCTATCCCGACCATCCCTTACGCACCATCCTCATTTTAATATAGGACTTGGGTCTATGTCAATTAAAAAGACGAAAGGGGAATTGCAAAGTCTTATCCAGGCCTTGTTGGAATTTCTTGGATCTTCAAAAAAAGACTTTGTAAGTTTCAGTACAGTACGAGTAATAAAATGAATTTTAAATTATTCAAATTTAACATTGGGATTCCTTTCTCAAAGATGTTCATTTGTACGTCTTTCATATAGATCACAGGGCTTGTGATAAGAAAAAGATTTTCGCTCAGATACGTTTGTAAAATTAGAATGAACGAGAAAGATAACGAATTTTGAATCGCTAACGAAATGAGAAGGTAGGATAAATAATTAGGGAATCAAATGGGCCTTTTTGGGGATAGAGGGACTTGAACCCTCACGATTTTTAAAGTCGACGGATTTTCCTCTTACTATAAATTTCATTGTTGTCGATATTGACATGTAAAATGGGACTCTATCTTTATTCTCGTCCGATTAATCCATTCTTCAAAAGATCTATCAGATTTTGATGGAGTAAATGATTTGATTAATGAATATTTAATTCTTTTTTCAACTTAATAATTGATTTACAATAATTCTTTAATTTTTCATGAAAATTAAAAGGAATACGGATTTGGGTTGTCATTAATCATTTGAAGATACTATTTCAGTACGTATACGTATATAGGTTTATTCTTCATCCTTTCTGGAGTGATTCCTTTACTAACGCACCGCAGCCAACTCCATTTGTTAGAACAGCTTCCATTGAGTCTCTGCACCTATCCTTTTTTATTATCGCCTTCTGAATCCTTGTTTGTCTTCAGAAAACCGGATTTGGCTCAGGATTGCCCATTTTTAATTCCAGGGTTTCTCTGAATTTGAAAGTTATCACTTGGTAGGTTTCCATACCAACGCTCAATTCAATTCAATTAAGTCCGTAGCGTCTACCAATTTCGCCATATCCCCCCTTTTGGTTTGTGATTAGGATTTCATTATGATACCTTTTTCCTTTTTATTTCATTTATATTATGATATGATGGAACTGTTGAATTCATTAGATAGCGATTCGCATATTGAAAACTGTTTTCTTATATTTGGATTTCTTGTCTATCTTCTTTCATCTCTCTCGGAAACTCATATTTGATACAATTAGAAAAGATTCTATTATTTCTCTATCCACAAATCAATATATAATCTAGATGGATACATATCACATATATAGTATACTTAATACTATATTATTATATATAAATGTATAGTATTATTACACCTATATTATAATTCTGCTTAATATATATTTTACATATATTTCCCTATTTATATCGTTTTTAGCGTACAATCTTGAATACTTGAACGGTCGATTCTTTTGTTTTCGTCTTAGCTCTTATCTTTGCTAACTAAAAATAACTAATAAGTGAATATAATATTAATAACCATAACGAATCTAATGGCTATAACTAATAATTAATTCCTTTTTTTTTGAATAATTAAATTTAGAATGAAATTATTTCGAATATTATTATTATAATGTAAAATCTTAATTAATGTAATTAATATGTATTAATTATATTCTATATATATCGAATACTAGAATAAGATTCTACTTTAATTAGTAAGTTATAGTAATTTAATTACTAGATTCTCTTTAAAATTCTAAATAGATAAGATAGAAAATGAGAATATTTAATGTAATAAAATTAATAGTTTAGTTTATATACTAATTTAATAGTATTAAAATAACTAATAAAATATTTTAATATTAAAGAAATAGACAATAGAATTAGATTAGTAAAAAAAAAAAAGAATTTTGAATTTCAAATATCATTTAAATTCAAAAATAAAAAAGAATCTTATTATCTAATTAACTAAATTAAGCTAATTAAGATATTGATTATTGATAATCATGTATTTGCTATGATAAATAGATCAAAATTATATATTGCTATATTAATATATTAATTAATATATTAATCAGTATATTAATTGTTATGTTCTATAATATTCAAATATCCGATATTTATTTGAAATTCTATTATATATATATAGTTTTTATATTAATAGAAATTATTCTAGATTCATAGTAATTGTGAAGAGTTAAGAGTGAACAGTTAATAGCTAAGATTTAAGATTCCAGTAGTTTACTAAATTCCTATGTGTGTCCAATTTATGTTATGCGAGCCCGCTTAGCTCAGAGGTTAGAGCATCGCATTTGTAATGCGAGGGTCATCGGTTCGACTCCGATAGCTGGCTTTTTCCATATGTTTGATTTTTTTTTTGCATAGTTGATAATATGAAATCAAAGAAATTGAAAAGGCTTCTTCCCCCTTTCCCAAAGGGCACTGATCTATTATCTCATAAGAACTTCCAATTATTAAAAAAAATTGGAGGAGTTTGATCTATGTAGACCAAATCAATCAAGAAAAGAACCCTTAAACTTAAAAAAAATTTTCTATTTTCTATTAATTTTAATACGATATATTATATAATATATATATATAATATATTAAGTTAAGGCCCGGATATTGATATACAATTTATCTAATTATTCTTTCAAATTTTTCTTTGGAATACAATACTTCAATAAATTTTGATTAATTTATTATTTTTCATTTTAATTATATTTTTCATTTTTCTATTTATCATTTAGTTTAGTTTAATTTCATTTAGGTTTCTGAAACTTTATAAGGAGTCTTTATGTCGCGTTACAGAGGGCCTCGTTTCAAAAAAATACGTCGTTTGGGGGCTTTACCGGGATTAACTAGTAAAAAACCTAGAGCTGGAAGTGATCTTAGAAATCAATTACGCCCCGGTAAAAAATCTCAATATCGTATTCGTTTAGAAGAAAAACAAAAATTGCGCTTTCATTATGGTCTTACAGAACAACAATTACTTAAATACGTTCGTATAGCCGGAAAAGCAAAAGGGTCAACAGGTCAAGTTTTACTACAATTACTTGAAATGCGGTTAGATAACATCCTTTTTCGATTAGGTATGGCTTCAACTATTCCTCAAGCCCGGCAATTGGTTAATCATAGACATATTTTAGTTAATGGTCGTATAGTAGATATACCAAGTTATCGATGCAAACCCCGAGATATTATTACAGTGAGAGATGAACAAAAATCTAAGTCTCTGGTTCAAAATTATCTTGATTCATCCTCCCGTGAGGAATTGCCAAAACATTTGACTCTTCACCCATTCCAATATAAAGGATCAGTCAATCAAATAATAGATAGTAAATGCGTCGGTTTGAAAATAAATGAATTGCTAGTTGTAGAATATTATTCTCGTCAGACTTAAACACAACTAAAATAAGAAGGATTCGGACAATTTTGCCCTTCCTTTCACTGATATAAAGAGACCCTCAGGAAGGCGTTTTATCCGGGGATTTTTTCCCACTCATGTATCATAGATTGATAGGAAGATCTTCATTCCTTGTCCATTCTTTCCAGTATAATCCATACCACAGAAATTAGGATTAGGAATAGAGAAGCCATATGTATAACTGTTGGAATAATGGTATGCATTGTTATTTGATATATTGCGATCAATAACATTGGTGAATCAGGTTGAAGGGTACGGAAAGAGAGGGATTCGAACCCTCGGTAAACAAAAGCCTACATAGCAGTTCCAATGCTACGCCTTCAACCACTCGGCCATCTCTCCTGCATAATGATTATGGTTCATAAACCGAATGAATAGTGATTCATATTTAGGTTTTTGGATAGGTGCGTACACTCTATTTTAACTATAAAAGAAAAACGCTGCCAAACCCTTATTCAAGGCTGGCGGGGGATAAAAATAATTTTGTGAGACAAAATATTTAAACCAATAAATATAAGGTATCTATTCATGTTTACAAAGAAGGCACTCCCGACTTTATTTTTGAATATTTATACCGAATTAAATCCCTGAATTGGAACGACTCCACCGATTGATCCATTTTTTTAGACTATGTTTAATGGCTACTTTTAGATCATGATTATATTTAGTTTAGACTCTTATTCTATTTTCATAAAAATTATAAAATGACTTTCCAATTTTAGATCTTTCAACAATAACCCCTTACCCCATAGATTTATTCCAAATTCATGAAACGCCCAGGAATCTTTATATTTGATTGTATAGCGTATATCCGTTATATACACAACACAAAACGGGCGGTTATTCTATTTTCATCCATCATAGAACGATTATTCGATTCTTTTTCCTCTTTGGATCATAATTCAATCAAAACTTTTCGAATTATCCTACAGATTAGGATATAAATTCGTTCATTCTTCAACTTTGATGAAATCAGAATAGTTTCCTATATTCTTATAATACTATATTTAAATGTAAAATTGAATTTACATTTGGATGAAATCCAATCGGCTTCAAATATTTCTTAGTTTTTATTGATTCCTGTCAAAAAGAAACAATTTGAGTCGAAGTTTAATTTTACTGTGTGTGTTTTTATGTTATTTCGTATTGTAAAATTCCGTTGTTTGTGAGATTATTTTCTCACAAAAGGTAATTAAAAGAAATTATAGAATGACTTTCTGCCTATGTCTAGATCTCGAATAAATGGAAATTTTATTGATAAGACCTTTTCAATTGTAGCCAATATCTTATTACGAATAATTCCGACAACTTTGGGCGAGAAAGAGGCATTTGCCTATTACAGAGATGGTGCGATTTGATTATTATATTTTTTATTTATTTATTTTAAAATTTAATTTAGTTATTTATTTTATTTATATATTCTTTTTTTTTTTTTTACCACTCTTAGTCTTCTTAGGAGGAAGACACATTATTATTCGGGATAGAAAGAAAAAAGATTATTGAAATAAATCTACGCTTGTTGAAGGTGAAGTTTGTAAATAAAACGAGCCCTTCTGTCGTGTATCCCCGATTAATGCAACCTCAAATGCTTCAATTGTCGATTCTAGAGTATTGAGCGAAAGGTTATACCTATGGTATGGGTTAAGTCAAACTCACTCCATTAGTACCAATAGGAGGCATAGAGGAAGAGGCACTACTCCTAGGAATCAACAACACGAAAACTTTGTTATAAATTATCCCTTTTCCTTATCAGGATCGGGACTACGAAGAATGGTTGGGACAACAAACATCCATCTAGTTTGTGTTTTGGATACCCGTATAACCATCGAAGACTGTTGAAGTGACTTATTCCTGAAAATTAAGATGCGTTTAAGACAAAGAAATTATTGGAGTCACTTTTTTTATCTAGTACCAACATACTAGATGTTAAGGAAAGATCTTTTACAAGAAGGTTGGCTAGAGATTTTTTGTAAAAACACCAGCCCTGCTCAGTTTATAATGAGAATATTTAAATCTTTTTTGATTCCATGTATTATTCTGATTATGTACATAAAGGAGGAGCCGTATGAGATGAAAATCTCATGTACGGTTCTGAAACGGAGATTCTTTAAATCGAATGACGACCGTAACGGATGTCCGCTCAATCCGAAGGAAATTATGCAGAAGCTTTACAGAATTATTATGAAGCTATGCGACTAGAAATTGATCCCTATGATCGAAGTTATATACTCTATAACATAGGCCTTATCCACACACGAAACGGAGAACATACGAAAGCTTTGGAATATTATTTTCGTGCACTAGAGCGAAACCCATTCTTACCACAAGCTTTTAATAATATGGCCGTGATCTGTCATTACGTGCGACTATCTCCACTATAGAAATAAAAAGGGAATAAAAGAGCAAATCTATTAATAATTACTAGAAAAAATAGGCTTTCTACATATGTATCGTCCAAAACAACGATTTTTATCAGCTGTAGCAAAGAAATAAACTTCATAGAATTTGAAATATGAATATGAAGAAATAGGTATGCCTAAATAATTCTATGGATAAAGGATCTAATTGATAGAGAAAGCGCCGTAAAGATCAATTCGCGAGGTTTTGGGCCCATAATACGGACTGCTTATTTATGTCATGATATGAGATAAAAGTTAGGAATCAATTTATGTAATAGAGTTGATCCCCTAAGGTATTGAGCAGCGGTGTAGCATCAGATCCCAAAGATAGTAAGCCTTTTCCTTCTTATAAAGGAAAGTCTTTTTCACAGATTCTATAGAAATTCATATATGAAACCGAGATAGTTACCTTTTTAGAAAACTCTAATAATAGTGAAGATGCCTATGCACTTTATGAAGGTGGGAGAAAAGAGAAAACTGATTAAATTAGTAAGTAAAACTCAAGTTTGAAACTTATAACCATAACCTCTTTTTCTTTTGGTTAACTCGAGAGAAAAAAATGGGATAGATCCACGGATCCACGATAAATCTCATTCAATTAGATATGGTAGATTAAAAAAGGGACGCCAAAAGAACTTGACGGCTGAGCCGTATGAGGTCGGAAACTCTCAAGTACGGTTCTAAGGGAAGGAATTTACCCACCTATTCCGACCGGGGAGAACAGGCCATTCGACAAGGAGATTCTGAAATTGCGGAAGCTTGGTTCGATCAAGCTGCCGAATATTGGAAACAAGCTCTAGCGCTTACTCCCGGTAATTATATTGAAGCGCAGAATTGGTTGAAGATCACAAGGCGTTTCGAATAATAATATCTTTTTTTTTTTTATTTTATTAATTACTATAAATATTATATTATTTATATTTAATTTAATATTATTTATTTAATTTAAGTTTAGAATTTTGATATTTCTTATAATCATATATTTGTTATAATTAATTGTTTGTTGTATCGATCAGTCAAATAAAACGAATCGTTTCTCTAGGAAGAACCCA